AAGTAGTAGTTAAAATAGGAAAGTCAAAATCGGTTCATATTAAAAAGTCTTCTTTGTTTCTTTCAATTCAATCTCATTTTTTCTGGCTCGGCTATACTATCCAGCCGAGCCATTCTCCTTTATTTATGATGCATTTATGATGCTAAGAAGTCAAAAAAGCCAATAAAGAAAAAAATATATTCATCCAACAAAAGGAGAGAGAGGGATTCGAACCCTCGATAGTTATTTTTTATGAACTATACCGGTTTTCAAGACCGGAGCCATCAACCACTCGGCCATCTCTCCGAAAGATAATTTCTATTTTATTTTTTTTTCGCCAAATAGAACATAGCCCTATGAGTTAATACGATCACTATGTAGAGAAAGATTATAGTATAGGGTGTTACTTTTTTTATAGGTCTATCAATCTGTCTATATAAATAAATGAGCTACACGACCTAGTATACCCATTTGTGAAGTCAAAAAGAACCTTTAACTTCATGTCCGAATAGAATAAAAGTGGTAAAAAGAAATTGGAACTAAGTCATCTCGAATCAACAGATTCATGATAAAATCCCTTTATTTATTAAAATTTTTTAGTGGGTAAGAGGATTAAATGGTGTATATTCTTTTGTTAATAGCTTGGAGGATTAAAAACATGACTATTGCTTTCCAATTGGCTGTTTTTGCATTAATTATTACTTCATCAATCTTACTGATTAGTGTACCCGTTGTATTTGCGTCTCCTGATGGTTGGTCGAGTAACAAAAATGTTGTATTTTCGGGTACATCTTTATGGATTGGATTAGTCTTCTTGGTGGGTATCCTTAATTCTCTTATCTCTTGAATTCATTCGTTGCAGATCCAAAAATGAGATGACCCCTCCCATTCCATGAATTACACATTCAAATTCAATATAAGTCCATAAAATGCAAATAAAGAAAAAAATGAGAGGAGGGGTCGAACTTCTGGAACTTGAATGAAATATGAATAAAATATTAATAAATATTAATTTACTAAATATGAAGATAGTAATAAATAACTAAAAAAAAAACTAATCAAAAATTGATATCAATATAGAATATAATATTTTATGGAAATAGAAGAATCATATATTCTTGAATATGGAATTCAATATTCAATATATATAATAAATAGATTATTAATATTATTGTTAATTGAATTTATTTGGTGGTAGAATTTTATGAAATGACCCCAAACCAAAGAGTGTATCTCGTCTAGCTTTGAACAAATATTCTCTATAAAGTTCTTATCAAGAAGGCAAAAAAATGCGGATATAGTCGAATGGTAAAATTTCTCCTTGCCAAGGAGAAGACGCGGGTTCGATTCCCGCTATCCGCCCAAATATAAATGGATTCAAAAAGATAAAAGATTCGGTATAGTTGACCGGGAAATACCGTAATTTTTTCCTCGCGTCCCGAAAGACAAGTATTAATTAATGACTAGTTAATAGAATCAAACTTACATTTCTTGAAAAAAAATGTTGCGGAGACAGGATTTGAACCCGTGACCTCAAGGTTATGAGCCTTGCGAGCTACCAAACTGCTCTACCCCGCGATGAAACAAAAAACTTGGACTAAACTCTAATAAACAAAGAAGAATTGAATGCGCCCCTATTCCATATCTGTACAAATAGAATAGCCTATTTAGACAGAATGGTAAAGGGGCCTTATCGATCATAGAAAAAAATAGAAAAATTAAGGGATACTTAAATCCTTACCAGCTTGATCTTGTTGCCCCTGGCAACAAACATGCATGAACCATTTCCCGAAGGATGTGTCCAGATAGTCCAAAGTCTCGATAGTTAGCTCTCGGTCTTCCGGTCGAAAAGCAACGTCGATGAAGACGTGTAGGTGCACTATTACGCGGTGGGGATTGTAATTTTCCATGAATTTTCCATTTCTCACTTAGCGACGGAATCTGACTTATTTCCTTTTTTGAGGATCGACGAATCAAATGATATTTTTTTTCCAATTTTTGCCTCTTCTTCTCCCTATAAATCAAACTTTTCTTTGCCATAATGCTTCAGTTCCTCTTATTATCAATGATAATGATACAAATCGGATCCTAGATGTAGAAATAAATATAAGAGTGCATACCTATTTTTTTATTAAAAAAATATGCGGATAGAATACATAAATAATTAACCGAATTTGCCCGATGTGGAGGCAATCAAGAAAGCCGCATAAGTGAATATATAACCTACAGAAAAGTGAGCTAATCCAACCAATCTTGCTTGCACAATTGAAAGAGCTACTGGTTTATCTTTCCATCGAATCAAATTTGCCAAAGGTGTGCGTTCATGAGCCCATGCTAAAGTTTCAATCAATTCCTGCCAATAACCACGCCAGGAAATTAAGAACATAAATCCTGTAGCCCAAACAAGATGCCCAAATAAGAACATCCATGCCCAGACTGATAAACTATTCATACCAAACGGGTTATATCCATTGATAAGTTGTGAAGAGTTTAACCATAGATAATCTCTTAACCATCCCAT